ACTTGAACCCTCACGATTTTAAAAGTCGACGGATTTTCATCTTACGATAAATTTCATTGTTGTCAGTATTGACATGTAGAATAGGACTCTATCTTTATTCTCGTCCGATTAATCAGTTATTTATCAGACTATGGAGTTCATTTTTTTTTTTTAATGAATATTCTAAATTTCAAAATAGTATTACATTAGGTATACTTATGCAATATATGCAATATAAGTTTTTCTCCTTCATCCTTTCGGAAGTTTCGCAAGAAAGATTCCTTTCTCAACACAAGGAACACAAGGCAGTGAACTCCATTTGTTAGAACAGCTTCCATTGAGTCTCTGCACCTATCCCTCCCTTTTTTCTAAACCCTTGTCTGTTCTCGTAAAACAGGATTTGGCTCAGGGTTGCCCATTGTTAATTCCAGGGTTTCTCTGAATTTGAAAGTTCTCACTTAGCAGGTTTCCATACCAAGGCTCAATCAAAAATTAAGTCCGTAGCGTCTACCAATTTCGCCATATCCCCATTTTGTTTGCTTTGATGAGATTTATGATGTTCTTCCTCGTTTTATTATGGGAAAACCATTAAATTGTTTGCAAATAGGTACTCATTCTTCTATTGAAACGTGTTTCTTCCAATTTTATTTCTTGCGTATCGTCTTTGATTTCTATTGATATTTTCTGGCCTCATATTTATTTGGTCTAATCAGACAAAATTCTATCATTTCTCTATTTGCAATTCAATATAGATAGATATATACTACATAACATATATATGTTCCTTTTATTCTCATGTTTGTTTGCAATTTGATGCAGTACTCGAATGGTCGATTCATTTTTGATTTTTTCTCTTAACTTTGATGAAAATCTATTTATTATTAGAATTCTATAATGTGCAAAAAGATTCTAATTCGAATTTAGTACTCTAATTTAGTAGATTTTATTTGAAATTCAAAACAAAATATGTATATATATTAGAATCTCATTCTAATATATAGAATATTAGAAAAAAAAAAGATTTCCTAGCTAATTAAGATTTTCTTATTTTTCAATTTTTAAACTAATGAAATCAAAATTAGAAATTGGATATCTTGCTATATTCTATTAATGTATTAATGGTCATGTATTATTTCTTTAATAAGATTCACGATTTATTTGAGATTCTATTCTCTATATTCCTTTCCGATATTCCTTAATATTTAGATTCTAAATAGCTAAGAATCCATAGAATAGTTAATAGCTACGATCTAGTATAGTAGTAATTTCTATGCATACACTATTTCGGTTATTTGAGTTATTTGAGCCCGCTTAGCTCAGAGGTTAGAGCATCGCATTTGTAATGCGATGGTCATCGGTTCGATTCCGATATCGGGCTTTTCCCTCTATTCTTTGATTTTTTACATTATTAATCATATATTTTTGAAATCACAGAACATTGAAAAGATTTCTTAGCACTTTTTTCAAAAAATTACCACTCCATTTTGATTATGTCATACAAACTTCCATATATGAATATGGATTGGGGTAGAGGTGTTAGATCTTGGCAGAATAAATCAAGAAAAAAAATCAAATTCTTTTGATTTTTTTTCTTGATTTATATTGTATATACAATACAAAAAATATGGATATTGAAAAAATAAATCTCCTGATTCTTTGTATTCCAATACTTTATTGGATTTCACTTCATTTATCATTATCATTTAGTTCAGTTTGAATTGAGTTTAGTTTTAAAAAATTGCAATAAAAAAAATCAATAAAAAAAGGAGTCTTTATGTCACGTTACCGAGGGCCTCGTTTTAAAAAAATACGTCGTCTGGGGGCTTTACCGGGGTTAACTAGTAAAAGGCCTAGAGCAGGAAGAGATCTTAGAAACCAATCGCGTTCGGGAAAAAAATCGCAATACCGTATTCGTTTAGAAGAAAAACAAAAATTGCGTTTTCATTATGGTCTTACAGAACGCCAATTACTTAAATACGTTCGTATCGCCGGAAAAGCAAAAGGGTCCACAGGTCAGGTTTTACTACAATTACTTGAAATGCGGTTGGATAATATCCTTTTTCGATTGGGTATGTCGTTGACTATTCCTCAAGCCCGCCAATTAGTTAACCATAGACATATTTTAGTTAATGGTCGTATAGTAGATATACCAAGTTATCGTTGCAAACCCCGCGATATTATTACAGTGAAGAATGAACAAAAATCTAGAACTTTAATTCAAAATTTTCTTGATTCATCCGCCCGGGAGGAATTACCAAAACATTTGACTCTTCACACATTTCAATATGAAGGATTCGTGAATCAAATAATAGATAGGAAATGCATTGGTTTGAAAATAAATGAATTGCTTGTCGTAGAATATTATTCTCGTCAGACTTAAACCTATTCATGTATCAGAGATTGGTGGGGAAATTTTCATCTCTTGTTTGCTCTTTCAAGTATTTTCCGTATCAAAAAAATTAGGAAAAGAAAATGAATCTAAAAATCAAAGTCAGATCAAACTCTTTTAGATCCATTGTTATTTGATTTGATACATTGTGGTCAGTAACGTAAGATTGGTGAATTAGTTGAAAGTACGGAAAGAGAGGGATTCGAACCCTCGGTAAACAAAAGTCTACATAGCAGTTCCAATGCTACGCCTTCAACCACTCGGCCATCTCTCCGACCCCATCTCTCCTACATAATGATTATGACTGAGTACTGGGGTGAATAGCGACTTATTCATAATTTTTTAGACTATGGTTAATAGACACCGTTCGATTTGTTTTTGACCGGAAAAAATAGGAAGTAGAAGGTTTTTTTGTCATTTTAATGAGTCTGCTTTTATGTTAGTTCGTACTGTACAATTCCTTTGTTTGGGGGATCCTTTTCGCACAAAAAAGGATAATGAAAAGAGTTAGAGAATGGATTACTACCTATGCCTAGATCGCGTATAAATGGAAATTTTATTGATAAAACCTTTTCAATTGTAGCCAATATTTTATTACGAATAATTCCGACAACTTCAGGAGAAAAGGAGGCATTTACCTATTACAGAGATGGTGCGATTTGATTATCATTATTATTTTTTTCTATCCCTTTACCGCTTTCATTCAGTCTTAGGAATAGGAATAGGAAAAAGACATATGATTTGGGATAGAAAAAAAAATCTACGCCTGTCGAAGGTGAAGTTTATAATAAAAAAAACAATACCTTCCGTCGTGTATCCACGATTCATGCAGCCTTATATGCTTCAATTGTTAATTCTAGTATTGAGCGAAAGGTTTGACCTATGGGGTTCCGTATTGCAGGTCAAACCTGCTACACTAATACGAATAGGTAGCATAAGGGAAGAAGCATTACACCTAGAAATCAACAACACGAAAACCTTGTTAGAAATTTTTCCTTTTCCTTCTTCTTCATTGGATTCTTCTTCATTGGATTCTTCTTCATTGGAATCGGGACTAATTAAAATGGTTAGGACAACAAACATCCATCTCGTTCGTACTTTGGATACCCATATAACCATTGAAGACTGTTGAAGTGACAAATTCCTGGAAATTTTGGGGTGTTGAGAACAAAGAAATTGTTGAAGTTTCCTTTTTTTTTTTATCTAGTATGACCACACTTTTTGGTAGTAAGAAAAGATCTTTTGCAGGAAGGTTGGCTAGCGATTTCTTGTAAAAACATTAGCCCCACTCAGTTCATAATGACATCATTTTTTTTGATATATTATTTTCATTATGTACCTAAAGGAGGAGCCGTATGAGATGATAATCTCACATACGGTTCTGAAACGGAGAATTCTTTAAATCGAATGACGACCGTAACGGATGTCGGCTCAATCCGAAGGAAATTATGCGGAAGCATTACAGAATTATTATGAAGCTATGCGGCTAGAAATTGATCCCTATGATCGAAGCTATATACTTTATAACATAGGCCTTATCCATACGAGTAATGGGGAACATACAAAAGCTTTAGAATATTATTTTCGCGCATTAGAACGAAACCCGTTTTTACCACAAGCTTTTAATAATATGGCAGTGATCTGTCATTACGTGCGACTATCTCCACTATAGAAAAAAGAAAGAAAGAACAACTAGTCAATTAAAAATTTAAATTATTAAATACTAGAAACAAAAAATAGGCTTTCTACATATGCATCGTCCAAAAAACGATTTTTATCAGCTGTAGCAAATAAAAAAACTTCATAGACGTCGAAATATGAAGACTAGATATGCCTAAATACTTTATTCTATGGATAAATAAATAAAAAAAAAGTATTTAATTGATAGAGGAAGCACCGTAAAGATCAATTAGCTAGGTTTTGGGCCGATACAGTTAAGAACTGCTTTTTTTATATCATAATAAGAGATAAACGTTAGGAATTCACTTATGTAATAGAGTTGATCCCCTAAGGTATTGAGCAGCGGTGTAGTATCAGATCCTAAAGACAGTAAATCTTTTTCTTTTTTATGAAGAAAAGTCTTTTTCAAAGATTCTATAGAAAATCCATTTTTTTATAAAATATGAAACCGAGATAGTTATCTTTCAGAAAATTCTAATGATAGTTGAAATGCCTTTAGTTTTAGTTATTTATTTTCTGAAGGTAGGAGAAAAGATAAAACTTATGATTTTTTTATATTAATGAAATCAAACGTGAAGTTTGAAACTCATCATGCTTATGCAATTAATTTCTTTTGGTTAATCCAAGAAAAATAGAATAAAAAATCCTCATTAAATTAGATAGAAAATAGGTTAAAGTGCAAAAAAAAAGACACCAAAAGAGTTGGCTATCGAGCCGTATGAGGTAGGAAACTCTCAAGTACGGTTCTCAGGAAAGGAATTGACCCGCCTATTCCGACCGGGGAGAACAGGCCATTCAACAAGGGGATTCGGAAATGTCGGAGGCTTGGTTCACTCAAGCCGCTGAGTGTTGGAAACAGGCTATAGCGCTTACTCCTGGTAATTATATTGAAGCGCAAAATTGGTTGAAGATCAGCAGGCGCTTCGAATAAGAACTTTCCATTTATTTATTT